ACATGAATTGTTTTAATAGTGTAAATAAGCGCATTTTAGGCCCAAAATAAACTACTAGAGGTTTTCCTGTTTCCGGGGGTTTTCAGGAGTCTTAGTGATCTCTCGAGTTTAGGGGGGTAGGGGGGTTTTACGCGCAGAAACCGGGGGTCATATTAGATATCATTCGAGTGAACAAGCACTACTTATGCTCTTGAGATTATAATATGCAATTCTTATGTAAAGTCTTTTCAACACTCATACTATTTACCTGTTTCATTCGTTAGATGCTCACGCTTGTTAGTTAATACCGTGTGCGCTCTGTTATGTCAATTGAAAGGAAAGAAAAAAAAGAGAACCAACTGCCCCCGTGGAGTGAACGCCCGGCATGCTGAGTTATCTCGCTTATGCGCTCCACCATTCACATATGTAAGCGTCGATGAAAGTATGGGGAATAACATCAATCAATGTACCTGAAGTAGGAGCCAAATGTCAGGAATAGTGCACTGTATGAAACTCTTCAAATACTTGTCCCTCACCTTCAATAACCGTTAGCATTAAGAAATCAACTGATGGTCGGTTCTTACTACATCGTATACTGCGATATGACGAGATGTGGAGAAACGTATATCTTAACTTATGGATAAATTGTGTTCGGTCTTAAATCTCGCCTATCCTTGAATTCGTATTAATGTTTCCTACATAACTATTTGCTTTATATAAATCTTGATATTATGATGGTATATGAGGGTTGTACTACTATATATGTTGATTATACATATATATGTCCTTGAATACCATTGAAATGGTTAAAATAAATGTGTGGTGATTATACATATATGCACTAAGTACATACATGATATAGTTACATACGCGCAAAGAATAGTTTAGCTTAGAATCCTAGCTTTGGGAGTTAGGGGTGGGAGTTAAAATCTCCTTTCTTTGAGCAGTAGGGGGGATTTTAACCTCCGACATCCGGTTTACAAGACCGGCGCTCTTACGCTGAGCTACTAGTGCACGATCACCCGAGAGCCTTATTTTCCGCTCATCCGGCTAGTGGTGAGAGGACCAGGAAAAGGGAGAAATACAAGACGGATGCAACTTGGCCAATAATAATATATGGATGTTCTACGGGTATACCACCGATTCATGTGAGGATAGCAACGTCCGCGACGAGAGTTCAAAACAGAAATTGAGTGACTGGGCGAAAGGTCAGTCCCCGTTGCTTAGAAGTGTGAAGGATGGGAACAACTAATAGGACAAGGATAGAGGCTAAAAGGGCTAGTACACCCCCCAGTTTGTTTGGAATAGACCGTAGGATTGCGTAGGCAAACAGAAAATATCATTCAGGCTTGATGTGGGGTGGGGTGACTAGCGGGTTGGCTGGGGTGAAGTTGTCAGGGTCTCCTAAGAGGTTAGGGGAGAATAGTGCAAGGGCTGTGAGACCAGTAGCTAAGGCTGCAAAGCCAAGGAGATCCTTATACGAAAAATAGGGGTGGAATGAGATTTTGTCAGCATCTGAGTTCAAGCCAAGGGGGTTGGTTGAGCCTGTCTGGTGTAGGAATAGAAGGTGGACAAGAGTAGCACCTGCAATAACAAACGGAAAAAGAAAGTGAAAGGCAAAAAATCGGGTTAGCGTAGCGTTGTCAACTGAGAAGCCYCCTCAGATTCATTGGACAAGAGAATTCCCGATGTATGGTACTGCAGAGAGAAGATTGGTGATGACGGTTGCACCTCAAAAGGATATTTGTCCTCAGGGTAGGACATATCCTACGAAGGCAGTAATTATTACAAGAAGAAGTAAAACAACACCTACGTTTCATGTCTCCTTGTAAAGGTAGGAGCCGTAATATAATCCCCGGCCGATGTGCATGTAGATGCAGATGAAAAAGAAAGATGCGCCGTTAGCATGTAGATTTCGGATAAGTCAGCCATAGTTAACGTCTCGACAAATATGACCTACAGAGGAGAAGGCCGTTGCAATGTCGGAGGTATAATGTATGGCGAGGAAAAGTCCTGTGAGGATTTGAATGATTAAGCAAAGGCCGAGTAGGGAACCAAAGTTTCATCATACTGAGATATTGGAGGGGGTGGGTAGGTCAACTAGTGCGTTATTTGCGATTTTTAGTAGCGGATGGGTTTTTCGTAGGCTTGCCATTAGAGGTTTTTGTAGTTGAATAACAACGGTGGTTTTTCAAGCCATTAGTCCTGGTTAAAACCCTGGCAGGAATTATGACCTACATTATGTCTTTGTTCTTATTGGGATTAGTATTGGGTTTAGTAGCTGTTGCTTCTAATCCTTCCCCGTATTTTGCTGCTTTAGGGTTGGTTGTTGTAGCGGGTATGGGATGTGGTGTTTTAGTTGGCCACGGGGGCCCTTTTTTATCATTAGTTTTATTTTTAATCTATTTAGGGGGGATACTAGTTGTATTTGCATACTCAGCAGCTTTGGCTGCCGAGCCTTTCCCAGAGGGGTTGGGGAGTCGTCCTGTTGTAGCATACATAGTCCTATATATATTTGGGGTGTGTTTAGTTTCTAGTGCGGTGTGAGGTGGGTGGTATGAATCATCTTGGGTGCCGGCCGACGAGCTTGGGGAGTTTTCCATATTTCGTGGAGATATCGGAGGGGTGGCTATAATATACTCGTTGGGAGGAGGGATACTAGTAATCAGTGCTTGGGTGTTGTTGCTTACGTTGTTTGTTGTTTTAGAGTTAACGCGAGGGTTAAGTCGAGGAACACTTCGGGCGGTTTAATACGTAACTGCTAGAAGGGCAAGGGTTAGGGAAAGAAGGAAGAGGGTCAAGTAGGTTTTAATTAAACCCTGCTGCGTATTACTGGTGGTGGTTACCAAGGGTATATTAGAGGAGGCTACAGCTTTGGGGCCAACTTTTTCAATTCAAGACTGGTCAAGCATTTGGCTGGCAATGGTTTGTCCTAAGACAAGGTTGAGTTTAGGGGTAAATCGATGAATAATGGGGGGGAAGAATCCAAGCATGTTGGAGAAGTGGTGGAGTGGTAAATTTGGTGTTTTTTGGTACTGCTTGTTTGTTAGGGAGGCTAGTTCTAGGGCAAGAAGGAGGCCGATGATTGTGACTAAAAGGGCGGCTAGTTTAAGTAGGGGAGGCATAGTCATAACAGGGGTTTTTAGTGGGATAATGCTTGAGGTAATTAAAAGGCCAGCAACGATGCTTCCCCATGCAAGTCGTTTAAGGGGGTTGATAACTGCTGGATTGTTTTCATTGATGGGGGAGAGAGAGTTAAATCGGGGATGGCCCATAGATACAAAAAAGACCACTCGTAGGCTATAAATTGCTGTAAAGGAGGTGGCTAGGAGGGTAAGAACAAGGGCCCAGGCGTTTAGGTGTGATGTGTTTAGGGCTTCAATGATTGCGTCTTTTGAGAAGAATCCCGCGAGGAATGGGGTGCCCGTGAGGGCAAGGCTTCCGATCGTAAGACAAGAAGAGGTAAGAGGGGTAAGGTGGTGTATTCCCCCCATTTTGCGGATGTCTTGCTCGTCATTCAAGCTGTGGATTACTGAGCCGGAGCAGAGGAAAAGTATTGCCTTGAAAAAGGCGTGTGTACAGATGTGTAGGAAAGCGAGCTGGGGTTGATTTAGTCCGATAGTTACTATCATAAGGCCTAGCTGGCTTGATGTTGAGAAGGCAACAATTTTCTTAATGTCATTTTGAGTTAAAGCACAGGTGGCTGTAAATAGGGTGGTTAGGGCTCCCAAGCAGAGGCAGGTGGTTAGGGCAGTTTGATTTCCTTCTAGTAAGGGGCTTATTCGCACAAGTAAAAAAATACCAGCAACAACTATAGTGCTGGAGTGTAGTAGGGCAGAGACCGGCGTAGGACCCTCCATGGCCGAGGGAAGCCATGGATGGAGCCCGAACTGGGCGGACTTGCCGGTAGCGGCAAGAATTAATCCTAAGAGAGGGAAGGTGAGGTCGAAGTCTTTAGAGGTTGCAAAGATCTGTTGTATCTCCCATGAGTTTAGGTTTATGGCTATTCATGCTATAGCAAAAATTAGGCCGATATCTCCCACACGGTTGTAGACGACGGCTTGAAGAGCGGCGGTGTTAGCATCAGCTCGTCCGTACCATCACCCAATAAGAAGAAAGGATATAATGCCAACTCCCTCCCACCCAATAAACAGTTGAAATATATTATTGGCTGTTACTAGAATGACTATGGCGATGAGAAAAACTAGAAGATACTTGAAGAAGCGGTTCATGTTGGGGTCTGCATGTATATATCATGATGCAAATTCTAGGATTGATCATGTCACATAAAGGGCAATGGGGGTAAAGATGATGGAGTAATGGTCAAATTTAAGGCTAATGTTAACATCAAAGCAGGTCGTGTTTATTCAACTTCATGAGGTAATAATAGTCTCTGTGCCTTCATTAAAGAACAGAAACAAGGGGAGAAGGCTGACGAAGAAAGACAGCTTTACTGCTGTTTTAACGTGAGAAACTGCCCAGGTGGGGGCATGGGTGCGGGGGGAAAGGGTCGAGAGTACGGGGTAGGCTAATAGTGCAAAAATAATAATTAGGCTGGAGGTTATTATAAGTGAAGTAGGGTGCATAGCTACCACTTGGATTTGCACCAAGAGTTTCTGGTTCCTAAGACCAGCGGATGAGCTGTTATCCTTTGGAAGCGGTCCGAGTGAGCCCTGGGGTTCAACCAAGGTCGCGGAGATTAGCAGTCTTCGTTGCTGGCGAGCCTCTCTCGGTGGATAAGGGGGGTTTAACCCCTGTCTTTAGAATCACAATCTAATATTTTTGTTAAACTATATCTACATGAGGCTCATCCTCAGATTAGTTCTGGCTTCATAACAAGCATAAGTAACGGGATGAGGTGAAGGGCCATAAGAAGATGTTCACGGGTGTGGGAGGGGTCTAGGGCAATAATGTGTGCGGGAAGGGGACCTCGTTGGGTTATAAGAAACATGTAGAGGGAGTAGCTTGCGGTAATAAGGGTACCTGCCCCGGTTAACACTAGAGTCCATCAGGATCAGTTAAATATAGAGGTAATAATCATAATTTCCCCTATTAGATTAGGCAGGGGGGGAAGGGCCAAGTTAGCAAGACTTGCAACAAATCATCAGGTTGTTATTAGTGGTAGAACCATTTGTAGTCCTCGAGCTAAGAGTATGGTTCGGCTGTGTGTTCGTTCATAGTTTGTGTTGGCAAGGCAGAAGAGAGCAGAGGATGCGAGGCCGTGAGCAATCATGAGGATTAGGGCTCCAGAGAATCCTCAGGGGGTTTGAATAAGAATTCCCCCAACAACTAGACCTATATGGCTTACGGAGGAGTAGGCGATGAGCGACTTCAAATCTGTCTGACGTAGGCAGATTGAGCCAGTCATAATTACACCTCAAAGGGCAAAAACGATAAATGGGTAACTTAGCTCCTGGGTTAATGGGTCTAGTATAACAACTATCCGTATTATTCCGTAACCCCCCAGTTTTAGAAGTACTGCAGCAAGGACCATTGAGCCGGCAACTGGGGCCTCAACGTGTGCTTTAGGTAATCAAAGATGTACTCCGTACAGGGGTATTTTTACTAAAAATGCAATAAGACAACCGGCTCATCATAGTTTATCTGCATAGGATGTGAGTTGAACAGGGTCTGAGTACTGTAGGGTAAGTAGTGATAGGGTACCTGCGCTGTTTTGGAGGAGCAGGAGGGCAACTAAGAGTGGAAGAGACCCTGCCAGTGTATAGAAGAGGAAATAGATACCTGCGTTTAGTCGTTCGGTTTGATTACCTCAGCGGGTAATAATAATTAGTGTGGGGATAAGAGTAGCTTCAAATATGATGTAAAATATAATAATTTCGGTAGCTCCGAAGGCTAAAATAAGAAAGATTTGAAGGGATGTTAGCAGGGTGATGTAGGTGCGTTGACGGTTAATAGGTTCAAGTGCGGTGTGGCTCTGACTTGCCATAATTATAAGGGGGAGTAGTCAGCAAGTAAGTACCAAAAGAGGTGTAGACAGGAGGTCTGTTGCTATGTAGCCATTGAGGTTGGACCAACCAGTCTCTGACATGTTAGTTAGTCAAGAGAGGCTAAGTAGGGCAATAATAAGACTTTGAGTGAGAGTTGTGGGTCACAGTCACTTTGGTTTAACTACTCAGGCGGTGGGGACTAGTATAAGGGTTGGGATTAAGATTTTTAACATTGTAGGAGGTTAAGGCTTTGAAGGTGATCTGTGCCGTGGGTTCGTGCGGTGGCTACCAGCAGGGCGAGGCCTGCACTTGCTTCACAGGCCGAAAATGCTAGCAAGAGTATAGGGGCTGCGGAGAAGCTTGTAGACCCTAGTTGCAAGGTCCATAGGGAGAGAGCAATAAATAAAGAAAGTATTATACCTTCTAAGCAGAGAAGGGCGGAGAGTAGGTGGGTACGATGAAAGGCCAGGCCGGTTAATCCTAGCATGAAAGCCGATGAGAAGGCAAAGTGAACGGGGGTCATTAGGTAATTATGGACTTTAACCACAAGTTTTTGAGCCGAAATCAAAGGTTTTTCTTAAACTAATTGCCTATTCAGCTCATTCTAGGCCCCCCTGGAGTCATTCGTAAATTAGGCCTAAGGTGAGAAGAGCTAGTACGGCTGCGGCCCAGAGGAATGTTAATAGCGGGGACGCTAGTTGATCTCCTCAGGGTAGCGGGAGCAGCAGTGCAATTTCTAAGTCAAACAGTAAGAAGAGGATTGCGACTAGGAAAAATCGTAATGAAAAGGGGAGGCGGGCCGACCCGAGCGGGTCAAAACCGCATTCATAGGGTGAAAGCTTTTCGTGGTCAGGGGTCATCTGGGGAAGTCAGAAGGATACAAGGGCCAAAATAATCGAGAGAGCTGCGGTAATAGTAATTACAGTTGTGATTAGGTTCATTATCTTTCCTTGGATTTTAACCAAGACCGGGTGATTGGAAGTCACTTATACTAACTTTAGTACTAGAAAGATTAGGATCCTCATCAGTAGATGGAGATGTATAGGAATAGTCAGACAACGTCTACAAAGTGTCAGTATCAGGCGGCGGCTTCAAACCCGAAGTGATGTTCTGATGTAAAATGGTAGCGAATTTGACGGAGTAAGCAAACGGCCAGGAATGAAGAGCCAATAATAACATGTAGACCATGGAAGCCGGTGGCCACAAAGAAGGTAGAGCCGTATACGCCGTCTGCAATCGTAAATGGGGCCTCATAGTATTCTATGGCCTGAAGGAAGGTGAAATAAAATCCTAGAAGAATGGTAAGTGTGAGGGATTGAATGGCTTGCTTTCGTGCCCCCTCTATAATGCTATGGTGGGCCCAGGTAACTGTGACCCCTGAGGCAAGCAGGACTGCTGTGTTAAGCAGAGGCACTTCAAATGGGTCAAGTGTAGTGATGCCTGTAGGTGGTCAACACCCGCCTAGTTCTGGGGTAGGGGCAAGACTTGCGTGGTAAAAAGCCCAGAAGAACCCGAGGAAAAAGAAAACTTCCGAAGTAATGAAAAGAATTATACCGTAGCGGAGCCCCTTCTGAACGGGGGGTGTGTGGTGTCCTTGGAAGGTACCCTCCCGCACAATGTCTCGTCATCACTGGTATATTGTGAGAAGGAGGAGGGCTATTCCAAGGGTTATTAGGGTCGTGGACTGGAAGTGGAACCAGGTTGCGAGACCGGATGTCATTAATAGGGCAGCAACTGCACCTGTTAAAGGTCAGGGGCTGGGGTCAACTATATGGTAGGGGTGTGCTTGATGGGCCATTAAACGTTCTCTTGTAGATAAAGAGTTAATAGAAGAACAAATACGTAGGCCTGAATTATAGCCACGGCGATTTCTAAAAGGGTTAGAAGAACAAGTACTACAGATGTCAGAAGTGCTACGGTAGGTATTAGAGGTATAAGAACAAAGGCGGCTGTTGCAATTAGTTGAATAAGAAGATGGCCGGCAGTTAAATTTGCTGTTAGCCGAACCCCCAGGGCAAGAGGGCGGATGAAAAGGCTAATTGTTTCGATGATAATGAGGACCGGAATTAGGGGGCCAGGGGTGCCTTCTGGCAGAAGGTGCCCCAGAGCATGGGTTGGTTGGTTTCGCATTCCAATAATCACGGTTGCAAGTCAAAGGGGAGTTGCGAGGCCTAAATTAAGGGAAAGTTGGGTGGTTGGGGTAAAGGTATATGGAAGAAGGCCTAGTATATTTAGAGTAATTAAGAAGACTATCAGTGAGGTTAAAAGAGCAGCCCACTTGTGTCCTCCGAGGCTTAGGGGTAGAAGAAGCTGTTGTGTAAAGCGATTAATAAATCAGCCTTGAAGGGCAAGAAAGCGGTTATTTAATCATCGGGTGGTGGGTGTGGGGTATAAGATCCAAGGAAGGGTAAGAGCTAGGGCTATTAAAGGAATCCCTAGATATGTGGGGCTCATAAACTGGTCAAAGAAGCTTAGTGTCATGGTCAGGTTCAAGGGTCTGTTTTAGGTTTCTCAGTGCTGTGGAGTGTTGGCTCGTTGGGGAAAGTGTGAGCTAATACTTTAGGAGGAATGACGGTTAAAAAAATTAATCATGAGAAGACTAGGATTGCAAATCAAGGCGCGGGGTTGAGTTGAGGCATGTCGCTAGGGGTGGTTGGGAGTCACCAATCTTTAGCTTAAAAGGCTAACGCTAGACCCTATTTAGCTTCTTAGCGAGGCGTCTTCAAGTATTCGGGAGGACCAGTTTTCAAAGTGTTCTAGAGGGACTGCCTCAACTACAATGGGCATAAAGCTGTGATTTGCTCCACAAATCTCGGAGCACTGACCGTAAAAAACCCCCGGCCGAGATGCAATAAAGGCGGTTTGATTTAGTCGGCCTGGGACTGCGTCTATTTTAATACCCAGGGCTGGAACTGCTCACGAGTGAAGGACATCATCAGCGGAAACTAAAACTCGGATTGGGGATTCCACTGGAATTACCATTCGATGGTCTGCTTCTAGGAGCCGGAATTGACCAGGGGTTAAATCTTGTGTGGGAATTATATATGCGTCGAACCCGAGGTCTTCATAGTCTGTGTATTCATAGCTTCAGTACCACTGATGGCCTACGGCTTTAATTGTGAGAAGGGGGTTATTGATTTCATCTATAAGGTAAAGAATGCGTAGAGAGGGTAGGGCAATGAGGATGAGAATAATTGCTGGGAGGACAGTTCAGATAATTTCAATTTCTTGAGAGTCTAAAATGTACTTGTTTGTCAATTTGGTGGAGACTATGGCCACAATAATGTAAAGCACCAAAGTGCTAATTAAGAAAACGATTATTAAGGCGTGGTCATGAAAATGAAGAAGTTCTTCTATTACAGGTGAAGCTGCATCTTGAAATCCTAGCTGTGAGGGATGGGCCATGGGGGGGGGGGCAAGACACGCGGGGATTTAACCCACAACTCTGCCTCGACAAGGCGGTGTAATATGCTTTTTACTAGTGTCTTATAAAGAAAGTGACAGAGCGGTTATGTGGCTGGCTTGAAACCAGCCCATGGGGGTTCGACTCCTCCCTTTCTCGTTAGTTTGATTGAACTTGAACAAATGCAGGCTCTTCGAAAGTATGATAGGGGGGAGGGCAGCCGTGTAGTCACTCCACATTCGTTGTTGTAAGCTCTACTGCTAGAACTTCTCGTTTAGCAGCAAATGCTTCTCAGATAATAAACAGGAATATAATTACTGCTACCAAAGAGATTAGAGATCCGACGGAGGAGACCGTGTTTCACAGGGTATAGGCGTCTGGGTAATCTGAGTACCGTCGAGGTATGCCAGCAAGACCTAGGAAGTGTTGGGGGAAAAAGGTTAAATTAACGCCTGCAAATATTACACCGAAGTGGATTTTTGTTCAAGTGCTGTGAAGGGTGTAGCCTGAAAATAACGGGAATCAGTGTACGAAGCCGGCGACAATAGCAAATACAGCACCCATGGACAGAACATAGTGGAAATGGGCAACCACGTAATAAGTGTCATGGAGGACAATATCGAGGGAGGAGTTGGCAAGAATAATTCCTGTTAGGCCCCCGACCGTAAAAAGAAAAATGAACCCGAGTGCCCAGAGAAGGGGGGTTTCTCATTTGATAGAGCCTCCGTGGAGGGTGGCAAGTCAGCTAAAGACTTTTACGCCTGTGGGGATTGCGATAATTATGGTGGCAGAGGTAAAGTAAGCGCGTGTGTCTACATCCATCCCTACCGTAAACATGTGGTGGGCCCACACGATGAATCCTAGAAGGCCGATGGCCATCATTGCTCACACCATGCCCATGTACCCGAAAGGTTCTTTTTTACCAGAATAATAGGCAACAATGTGTGAAATTATTCCGAAGCCGGGGAGAATAAGAATATATACTTCAGGATGGCCAAAGAATCAAAACAAGTGTTGATAAAGGATTGGGTCTCCCCCTCCGGCGGGGTCGAAGAAGGTGGTGTTAAGGTTACGGTCTGTCAGGAGTATGGTAATACCAGCTGCAAGTACGGGGAGGGAGAGGAGAAGCAGGACGGCCGTAATAAGCACTGATCAAACGAAAAGGGGTGTTTGGTACTGAGAAATCGCAGGGGGTTTCATGTTAATAATGGTTGTAATGAAATTAATTGCCCCAAGGATTGAAGAAATTCCTGCTAAGTGAAGAGAAAAGATTGTTAAATCAACAGAGGCTCCTGCATGGGCTAAGTTACCCGAGAGAGGGGGATAAACTGTCCACCCTGTCCCAGCCCCCGCCTCTACCCCGGAAGAGGCAAGGAGAAGGAGAAAAGATGGGGGGAGAAGTCAAAAGCTCATGTTGTTTATCCGGGGAAATGCTATGTCCGGGGCCCCAATCATTAGGGGAACAAGCCAGTTTCCGAAACCCCCAATTATAATTGGTATCACTATAAAGAAAATTATTACGAACGCATGTGCCGTAACAATCACATTATAAATTTGGTCGTCCCCCAAGAGGGCACCGGGTTGGCTTAGCTCCGCTCGAATGAGGAGGCTTAGGGCTGTGCCTACCATTCCGGCTCATGCACCAAATACTAGATAAAGGGTGCCAATGTCTTTGTGATTAGTCGAGAAAAATCAGCGTGTGATGGCCACAGGTAGGATGGCTGAGCTTAAGCGGTGGATTGTAGACCCATAGACAGAGGTTCGAGTCCTCTTCTTATCAAGCCCTAAGGTGTACCACATATAAGATTGCAAATCTTAAGAGGCAGACTAACCCCTGCTAGGGCTTTCCCCCGCCTTCTAAGTGCTGACAAGGCGGGGGAAAGTAGGTTGATGCCCGCTGGTTTGAGCGCTTARCTGTTAACTAAGAATTTGCAGGATCGAGGCCTGCCGACCTAGAAAGGCTTTAGCTTAATTAAAGTGTCTGTTTTGCATGCAGGAGATGTGGGGTAGTGTCCCGCAAGTCTTATCAGGGGCTGGGAGGTTTTCACTCCCGCTTAGGGCTTTGAAGGCCCTTGGTCTTGTGTTAGCCTAAGCCTCTTAGATGGTTAGGAGTGCCACTGCGGCGGGGGTTAGAGGCAGTAGTAGCAAGGTCGTTGTGGTTGAGATGGCAACAGGAAGAGTAAGTTGCGAGGACGGAAAGCGCCATGGGGTTACCCCGGTAGAACTATTGGGGGACATGGTAAGTGTTATAGCGTAGGAAAGGCGCAGATAGAAGTACAAGCTTAGTAGGGCGGCTAGTGCGGCCAGTGTCGCAGTGAGGGCTAGATCTTGCTTGGTAAGTTCTTGTAGAATGAGTCATTTTGGTATAAATCCGGTAAGGGGGGGAAGGCCCCCCAAAGAAAGAAGAATAAGGGGGGTGAGAGAGGTTAAGGCGGGTGCCTTCGCCCAAGAGGTACCGAGGGCATTCAGAGTGGTTGAATTATTCAATTTAAATACTAGAAAAGTGGAAAATGTTATGAGAAAATAGGTAAGCAGAGTCAGGAGGGTTAATGAGGGTGAGAATTGTATTACAAGAACTATCCAACCGAGGTGGGCAATAGAAGAGTAGGCTAGAATTTTTCGTAGTTGGGTTTGATTTAGCCCGCCTCAGCCTCCTACGAGGGTTGATGCAAGCCCAAGGGTAATAAGAAGAGTAGAGTTTAGGGGCTGAATCTGTATAAGTAGGGCAAAGGGTGCTAGCTTTTGTCAAGTGGATAAGATTAATCCTGTAGTAAGGTCTAGTCCTTGAAGGACCTCGGGTAACCATGCATGGACTGGGGCTAGGCCAACTTTTAGTGCAAGGGCTAAAGTAATAATGGTGATTGGAAGGGGATGAGATATTTGTTGAATGTCCCATTGTCCTGTCATTCAGGCATTGGTAGTGCTTGCAAAGAGAAGCATTGCGGCCCCGGTGGCTTGTGTTAGGAAATATTTAGTGGTGGCTTCAACTGCTCGTGGGTGGTGATGTTGTGCCATTAGTGGAATAATCGCAAGGGTGTTTATTTCAAGGCCTATCCAGGCGAGTAATCAGTGGGAGCTGGCAAAGGTAATTGTAGTCCCCAGGCCTAAACCGAAGAGTAGGGTGGCTAAGATGTACGGGTTCATTAGCAAAGGAGGGAGTTTAACCAACATGTTTGGGGTATGGGCCCAAAAGCTTAATTAGCTGACTTTACTAGGAAGTGGTGTAGTGGAAGCACTAAGAGTTTTGATCTCTTTAGGTAGGGTTCGAGCCCCTTCTTTCTAAGGAGCTGGGGGGACTTTAACCCTCATTGTTCACTCTATCAAAGTGGCCCTTTGCTTCAGGCACAGCCCCATGTTATACCTGTGGAGGTAGTCCAGCGAGAGCGATAGGGAGGGCAAGATGTCAAATAACTAGGGCTAGTGTGAGGGGGAGGAAGTTCTTTCAGATTAAATGTATGAGTTGATCATACCGGAACCGGGGGTAGGAGGCCCGCACTCAGAGGAAGACGACTGATAGAAGGGCTGCTTTGGTCATTAGGTTGATAGCGGTTAATTCTGGGATGGAGGGGATGTGTGAGGCGCCTAAGAAGAGTGTGGCGGATAGGGTATTTATAAGTAGGATGTTAGCGTATTCTGCGAGAAAGAAAAGGGCGAAGGGTCCACCTGCGTACTCCACGTTGAATCCTGAAACAAGCTCGGATTCTCCTTCGGTGAGGTCAAAGGGTGCTCGGTTGGTCTCAGCTAAGGTAGAAATATATCATATAGCTGCTAGGGGTCAGGCAGGCAGAATTAGTCAGACGCTTTCCTGCGCAATGTTAAAAGTTTGCAAGGTAAAGCCTCCCGTAAAGATAATAATGTTTAGGAGAATAAGGCCTAGGCTTACTTCATATGAAATAGTTTGAGCAACCGCTCGAAGGGCCCCGATAAGAGCATACTTTGAATTAGAGGCCCACCCTGAGCCTAGAATGGAATATACCGCTAGGCTAGATAAAGCAAGAATAAATAAGATACCAAGGTTTAGGTCAATTACAGGATAGGGAAGGGGTATGGGGGCTCAGAGAGTAAGGGCTAGGGTGAGGGCAAGTATGGGGGCTAATAGGAATAAGATTGGGGAAGCGGTAGAGGGACGAACGGGCTCTTTAATGAAGAGTTTAAGGCCGTCTGCGATGGGTTGTAAGAGCCCGTAGGGGCCTACAATATTTGGACCTTTTCGCAACTGCATGTAGCCAAGTACTTTCCGCTCTAGAAGTGTAAGAAAAGCGACGGCTAGAAGAACGGGCACAATAAAGGTTAGGGGGTTAATGATGTGAGTGATGATTGTGGATATCATAGTTAGGGAGAGGACTTGAACCTCTGTAGAAAGGGCTTAGGTCTTTTGCAATTACCGGGCTCTGCCACCTTAACAAGCCTTTTTCTTAGGCAGGGGGGCATGCCCCTTTGCCCACTTTAGTTGACTTCAGTAGGTAGGGGGGAGGCGTGCCTTGAGCATAGGCCTCTTCTTTTCGGTCCTTTCGTACTAGAAAAGAGCATAGCATAGATAGAAACTGACCTGGATTACTCCGGTCTGAACTCAGATCACGTAGGACTTTAATCGTTGAACAAACGAACCCTTAATAGCGGCTGCACCATTAGGATGTCCTGATCCAACATCGAGGTCGTAAACCCCCTTGTCGATATGGGCTCTAAAAGAGGATTGCGCTGTTATCCCTAGGGTAACTCGGTCCGTTGATCGGCATTGCCGGATCTTACTGGTCAGAATTTCTGTTTACTAGAGCTGTGGCTCTTAGTTGTAGGAGGGGTGCTCCCATTCCACGTGGGGGTTTTTTAATTCCCCGCGGTCGCCCCAACCAAAGACATTAGGGTAGGTTCCATCTGGTTTAGTCCTTTGTTCAGGGTTATTAACATGATCTACCTTGGTGTCTAAAGCTCCATAGGGTCTTCTCGTCTTATGTTTGTATTCCCGCTTCTGCACGGGAAGATCAACTTCATTGACTGGAGAGAGGAGACAGTTAAGCCCTCGTTATGCCATTCATACAGGTCTTCATTTAAAAGACAAGTGATTGCGCTACCTTCGCACGGTCAAAATACCGCGGCCGTTAAACTAATAGTCACAGGGCAGGCGGGACCTCTTATTTATTAAGTTTGCAAGAGGCGATGTTTTTGGTAAACAGGCGAGGCTTTAATGTGTTTGCCGAGTTCCTTCTCTTTCTTTTAGCCTTTCCCTGTGGGCACACCTGTGTTGGGTTAACGGTTGTTTCCTGAATGCTTTTCTTGTTGTTTAATCTATTATTCAGTGCCCTCTTTGTTTGGGGCCGTTAATGGTCGGCGGGATGTCCGTTCCGACATACATGTGTGCAGGGAGAGAGCCGGAGGCTCTCTTATTACTCATATTAGCATAGTCACCCCCATGCGTGCATGGGGCGGTCCATTATGTCTAGGGGAATAAGATTTGATGATCAGAATAAGAAGGGTTTAGTGTTATATTTGAGCTTTAACGCTTTCTAAGGGGATGGCTGCTTTTAGGCCCACCCAAATATCTTCCTTTAGGTATTATGATCTTTATCCTCCTGATAAAGTTGTGTCTTGGTTCAAAGGGGCTGTACCCCCTTTGACTAACTCTCCTGGTTTCTTAAGTACATCGATAGGGGTTAAACTAAGGTGAAAAGAGAAGCCGGGAGGCTGAACTTCTATTCATTTCTTGGACAACCAGCTATAACTAGGTTCGGTAGGTCTATCACCTCTACTCAAAGCTCCCCCCACTCTTTTGCCACAGAGACGGGTGTGCCCTATTAATAGGCTGTCTTGGAGTAGCTCACCTAGTTTCGGGATATCAAACTAAAGCACTCTTTGCTTGGATTACACTTGCTAAATCATGATGCAAAAGGTACGAGTTTTAATCTCTGCTTCTTTAGGCTTCACTGAGTTCTTTCATTTCTCTTTCAGCATTCCCTTGCGGTACTTTCTCTATTGCGCCGGGGGTCCCGTTTCTATCACCTATACTAAGGGGGAAAAATGGTTTGTTTAATAAGATACTAGTGTATTAGGGGTTATTAACAGGGGTTTGTTGAAGTTGTTTGAGCGGGCTAGCTATAAAGCTTCAGGGCGATCCGACTTGCACGGATGACTTCTCAGTGTAAGGGAGATGCTTTTCTATCTTAGCTACACTCTGATTTTTCCAAGTGCACCTTCCGGTACACTTACCATGTTACGACTTGCCTCCCCTTTGCGATTATTAGGGTTTAGTTAATTAGGTTGGTGGGCTTGGGGAGAGTGACGGGCGGTGTGTGCGCGCTTCAGGGCCAATTTCAGCGGAACACTCTATTTTCTGCTTACTGCTAAATCCTCCTTCAGATGAACGTTTCAGTGCATCGTCCGTATTCGCTGTAGTAGCGAATGTAGCCCATTTCTTCCCTTCCCATACGCTACACCTCGACCTGACGTTTTGGGTTATACCAGTTTTGCTTACTATTAGACCTTCACAGGGTAAGCTGACGACGGCGGTATATAGGCGGGGAAAACAAGGAAAGGTGAGGTTGAACGGGGGTTATCGGTTCTAGAACAGGCTCCTCTAGGTGGATCTAAAGCACCGCCAAGTCCTTTGGGTTTTAAGCTAATGCTCGTAGTTCCCAGGCGGATAGTGGGTGTAGTATACTATCAATGTTTAGGGCTAGGCATAGTGGGGTATCTAATCCCAGTTTGTGCCGTAGCTTTCGTGGGTTCAGATTAAATAAAGCTACCTTCGTGGTTGAACTTCTTATCTTCGGGTGCGTATAACAGCCGTGAAGATGTTCGGCTTTAGTACAAATTTTAACTTAACCACGCTTTACGCCGGGGTCTTTCAACTTGGGCCTCTCGTATAACCGCGGTGGCTGGCACGAGTTTTACCGGCCCTCTTAGCTTTGACTAAGTCAAGTTTTCACTTATGGCTTAATGTTTATCACTGCTGAGTTCCCTTGAGGGTGTGGCTAAGCAAGGCGTCATGGGCTCACTAGAGATGTGCCTGATACCAGCTCCTTGTTCCCGGGCGGGGAACTGTAGGGCATTCTCACAGGAGTGCGGATACTTGCATGTGTAAGTTTGGCTAAAGTTGATAGTAAAGTCAGGACCAAGCCTTTGTGCTTGCGGAGCTTTCTAGGGCCCATCTTAACATCTTCAGTGTTATGCTTTACTTAAGCTACGCTAGC